AACGAACTGTTCAATTCAAGGAAGAAGCGATCCCTTCTCTCGCTACTGGTTGATCCCCAGATCTACCCCTCTCCCTCCATCAACTAATCTTATTCTTGGATCTTGTTCGTGAGATTGATAAAAATCAATATTTTTATGTATTCTTCTAATTTCTATGTGTATTAAATTACTATAGTCTGATATATATATATATATATATATTTTATTTCTTTATTGTTTTCTTTCTCATATTTCCTTCAGATGAATATAAAACAAAAAAACTCCAGAGTCTATTTTTTCATTTCATTTCACGGGTCGAGAAATCCACTTCGAATATTTTTCTATTTACTTTTCTATATCAGAAAAAGAGAGAAGTTCCTATTTTTCAATCTAATACAATATTAAATTCAATAATATTTATATTTAATTTAATATTTAATAATAGGAGACTTAAAATAAAAAGGAGACTTAAAATAAAAGTTTCTTTTTCGCACTCACTCTCCATCACATTGTCAGAACAAAAGTGTCATATGTATCGATATGGAAATATTTGATATGTGAAGACATAATTTGATTTAGGTTTCTATCTAATAAATTCTATATATTCTATATAGATAGAAATAGAATAGATAGAAATAGATCTTGTTGTGTTCTGGAATCAAAGAAAGATAAGATGTTGAAAAAGGCTCTTAGGTTGTAACTTGAAATAAACGTTTCTCTTTCTCTATAAAGGAATAGAATATTAATTTATTCCTAGGAACAAGAAGATTGAATCGGAAATATCGACAGATTCTTGTGGAGTCCAAATAAATATGAAATAAAAAGAAATCTACTGTTCCAATTTCATCTCTATCGAATTTGAATATCAGAATAGTGGATATAGTCACGATTCAATGGGTTAGATCCACTTACTTTTTCTTTTGTTGATTTCTAATCTTTACAATTCTTTACAATGGATTTGATTGGAATAATATAATGCAAAATAAAAATATATATTTGTCGCTTCAAGAGACGACTTATCATTATTCATTATAATAAACAAATGTTCAACTTTCTTTTAGAATTACTCTACTCTAACTCATTAGAATAATAACTTATTAGAGTAAAATTATACAGTTTCTAATTAAATTATTATACATATACAGTTGGTTTTTTATTACCAATAAAAACAACATCCCTATTCTTCGTTTAAATATGAATACTACTATTTCACTGGAGTTTTATGAAAAAAAAAAGCCAAAAGCCCCTTATCGGATTTGAACCGATGACTTACGCCTTACCATGGCGTTACTCTACCACTGAGTTAAAAGGGCCATTCGATTCAATTACTGAATGAATCAGTAGACGGATAAGATCTATTTATATATATAAGTATATGCAGTAGACTCATAGTGGCTAGTAGCTCATTCAGGAATGAGAATTCTAATTTACTTAACGTGTAGAGGGTAAAATGGGTTTATTGATATTGGATTTGATAAATATCAATGCAATGAATTGTTTCAAGGTCGAGCATAATTGGCTTATTCAGAACAGAACGAAATTCATTTATTTGATTTGATTAATACATGTACCTTAGCAATTCGACATAGATCCAATCTATTTTATCGAAACATGTGATGAAGAGATTTGCTTTGTCCACCGAACCCAATTTTTTGAAAAAAAAAAACACACATAATTTTCGATAATTTCTTGCTCCCTCTTCCCAAAATTCCAGATTTACTTTTTGTTAATTTACTGGCTTAGTGTGAGATAGAAATACGCCTGTCTCGTCTTAATAATGAGTGAATCAATGAATGAAAGTGGAAGAAATGAAGTTTAACTCCCTTTTTTATGTTTATGTCAGACCAATCACTTCCCGAAAAGATCTTATACTTTGTATTATTAATATAATCTAGTTTCTTTTTATAATATCGATTTATATAATAGATTGAATTTATCTAATTCATTTCTATATAGAATAGAGTGGCGATTAAAATGAATGATTTACTGAGTATAAATCATGAATCAAAAATGGAAAATCATAAAAGATGGAAAAAGCTTTCGGATCTAGTCATAGCATTCCATTATATTGACAATTTCAAAAAACTGCTCATACTATGAGCATAGTATGATCGCGGGCAGGCAAATATGCCCCCATCGTCTAGCGGTTTAGGACATCTCTCTTTCAAGGAGGCAGCGGGGATTCGACTTCCCCTGGGGGTAGGGTACTACGAAAGGAAGTTGATCATGGATTATCAATAAACCTAGAATTGATTCTTCCTGGGTCGATGCCCGAGCGGTTAATGGGGACGGACTGTAAATTCGTTGGCAATATGTCTACGCTGGTTCAAATCCAGCTCGGCCCAATAATTCGCTGATCCGCTATAACATAAAATGCCCATTTTTTGTATTTTGTTTTCCAGAAAAGCCAAACAAAAAAAATTAGGGAAGAATAAAAAAAGTCCAATTTTCTGATATATCCATCCCTACCGTTATTTGTTTTTTATTTGTTCTACTTATTTGTTCCCATAAATTCTGACCTTGATAACGATCTAGATTCATATCAGGATCATTAAGTATAAAGTTTAATGAAAAGAAAGAGTAAAGTAAACAAAAAAGACTCTTTTTTTCATTTTAAAATTGATTATCGATCGATTTATTTGGCAATAACGAAAGGATTACTAGTAACTAGTAATCCGCGTCGCTCTCACTAAAGTGCATACCCGTATGGATATCAATATATCACTCGCGCCTTTTTTTGTTACAACACGGCGATTCGAATCTAAAATCTAAATAGAAAATGGCTTGAATGAAATCATAAGAATATCTATGCTGTACACTTTTCTTTATTTCCCTGGGATTGTAGTTCAATTGGTCAGAGCACCGCCCTGTCAAGGCGGAAGCTGCGGGTTCGAGCCCCGTCAGTCCCGACGGATACAATAAAAAAAATACATCAATTGATCCCTCCATTTTCTGTGAAAGGGGATACAAATGACAGAATTTCATTCCCAACGATATCCTTTTTTTATTTATTTTTTCCTTTCTATTTTTTGTTGGGGTTTATTTGTAAACTATTTGTAAACGGTGAAAGTGGAAAAGCAGTCAGATGATACATTATCAGATGATTGTACAAGGAAGGCGGTAGATTATCGAAAAGAAAGAGTGGAAAAGAATATATATAAATAAAGGAATTCTTTTGATTGGACCAGGAATCCAATTTTGTATTCGGTGTGGATAAAAGATCTTCCTATGTTATACTATTCAATTCTCGACGGTGAATCGATTTGATAGCTTAGATATTGTTATTCATGATATTGATCCGATTCGATGTCATTGAAATGTAAGTCATCGCATTGAATTTACAAGCGACAAATTTATCATCTCTATGGGATTAAATCCCGAGTTATTGCGAAGTAAAAAAAAAACAATGAAATTATGGAAGTAAATATTCTCGCATTTATTGCTACAGCGCTGTTCATTCTAGTTCCTACCGCTTTTTTACTTATAATATACGTAAAAACGGTCAGTCAAAGTGATTAATTTGAATGAAACTTGACTTTTTATTTTTTATCAAGGATTTAAGAAAAAAAGGATTCCAATTTCACGTCTTAAATAAAATGAATGGACTAGAATCAGCAGTATCCTATAAAAATCGATAGTATGGTAGAAAAAAAATATGAATCTTTCTACCATACTATCTATATCTATTATTGTAATGTATAAAGATACAAGCTTAATATAGATGAATCTACAATATGTATCTTCATACATGTCGATATCAATTAAATATATGTAATGTACATAGTATCTCAATTTTATTTCTTCGCTTGATCTATTTTATTTGTGTTGATTTCAATCAATCTGAAATAATTGAAAGGCAAGTCTTACGATTTTCTAATTCTTTCATTTCATGGATTTGATTCTTTTGATGGATACCGAGATTCATATTGAAAATAATCATAAATAAAGGAAAAATGGAATGGAATAGGCATATATTAATTTAATAAAAAAAAAAAAAGAAAACCAAGTAATCTTTTTTTTTTTTAACATTCCAAAGAAGTAATTCATTGAGCAGTTGACAGATGATCCAAAGAGTTCTATGGTAACTTTTCTTCGTATTTCGTTTCGAAAAAGGGGTATACCCTACCGATTTTTATTTTAATTTAACTTCTTTTCTTTGATCCATGATATGAAATGAGTCAATAAAGCATGGCATAAATGAAATTCCTAAAATAATAAATAAAACAGGGGGTAAGTGTGCAATATGTGACTACACTAAGGCAAGATCTTAATTAAATAAAAGAAGTACTTTTTTTTCTCTTTGAACAGTAAAGAGGGAAGGAAATACAAACAAGCAAATACAGAAAAAAAAGGGGGGGGGGGGGGGTTCCTTGTTTCTCATTGTCCATATATAACTCTGGTAAGAGCTGGTTCATCAAAATAGATAATTTAGGAAGAATTCTTTTTTTTTTAATAATTTAATAAATTGCGGATCCCTTTTACTTTCGAAATACGAACATGGGAATTATTGAAATGTTTGTTTGATTTTGATTGAAAGGGTATTATTCATCTATATTATTCATAGAATACATTACTCCACTAGAATCCAAGAATTTCGAAATGAAGACTAATAAAATAGTAAAAAAAAAAAGGCTTTGCAAAACGATCTAGAAAGCAATTGATACGGTTTGATTCCTCAACCCAATTAGGAATACCCCTAGAGTCCACTTCTTCCCCATACTACGAGTGAAAGGGAAAATGTAAAGACTACCATTAAAGCAGCCCAAGCAAGACTTACTATATCCATGTGTATTATGTCCCCTATCTCTATGAATATGAAACAAATATGAAGGAATTTTTCCATTATTGTTCACTAATAATAGTGGAATTACCGGCGCAGAGTCAAAAAGAAAAGGGAATTCTGACACACCACCGTTGATGAAACACTTCAATAAATCCGCTTATAACAAGTTCTTATATGATTTCTAGTAAAATCGAGAACCATTAAGCACAAAAGCACAAGCAAAATACGCAGTAACACTTTTGGAAGTATCAAAAGAATGTTACTCACATGTAGCAATAATAAGACTTATTCTTTCTTTTTGTGTCCCTCATTAAGTAAAAGCCAATTATCCATCCAATCTAATATTAATTGGATGCCTGAACACTCAGAGACTTTCATCAGTCTGTATACAAAGTATCTTCCAACCCTTCTACAACCATTCATTAGTTAATTAGATACTCCCGTTATCCAATCTAATTCAAGACTCCGCTAGTAGCCCCTCCATTAGTAGGGGAGGGGTACCATATCAAGATTTACTGATTCCCTTCCACTACTCTAGTTTTTACTTGAATCCTAGACGTAAGGATTTACAACACTTTAGAAAACAAAACCTCCGGAAGTTTATAATCAAGAAAGTATCAAGAGTCCTTTTCTTACACTTGTTTTTGCTGGAGAAAATTTGTCGAGTTATATCAGCAAAACAGAATATAGGATTTCGAGTTTTTTGTTGATCAGGCGACACCCGGATTTGAACTGGGGAATAAGGGATTTGCAGTCCCCCGCCTTACCGCTCGGCCATGTCGCCAAAAGGCTACAAACAAAAAAATGAGAGTATCCCCTTTTTATTTTTACATTGGATCCATACCTTCAATTGGTTATAGTATCTCAAGACACACAATATCTAAAAACTTTCCCTTTCTTTTTTCTTTTCTATTGAAAAAGAAAATTTGGATTCTCAGTTACAAAAGTCAAAATTCAGGACAAATAAATTGGAACCATTAACTATTAACTATTGACTGCAAATTTATGGACGATTCTTCTCTTCTTCACTTGTCTTTTTCTAATGGTATAAGAAAAAAAAATGGATACATAACTAATCAGTATTTATTTTTTTTTTTTTCAATAAAAAAAACTTTCTTAATTCTTAATTTCAATTATATTATTATTATTATATTATAATTATAATATAACAGCAATTATGAGTCTATGTAAACCCCAGAACATAAGTTGTTACACAGCTATAGTTATCTAATGAGGTATTTTATCTATCTAGATATGATGTCCATAGGGAATCAGCAAGAAATTATCGTGTTTCAATTTTGCATTGAATAGATTTAAATTTTAAAATTAAAGAAAAAATAGAATTTTTGATAGAGCACGCCATGTGTTGTCTCCACTAGAGCGCTATAATGGAATAAAAAGAAAAGAGGAAAGACATATATAAATAGAAATGCTATATCTGCACATGTTTAATAAATACAAGCCCTCTTTTCGTACGCACTTCAATCATATTCTAAATATTCTACTAAAAAATAAAAAAACTAAAAAGTGGGTAAAAACATCTCTCTTCTCTGCGAATCATTTTTTGAACAATGGAATCTATGAAAAAATTAAGTGCTAGAAAAATCAACTCTCTCCCTATATATATTTTATGATTATTTTGTCTTTATCTCAACGAACAGATCAAATCAGGAATTCATTTTTCTGGTATTCAATCGGATTGGAATATGTAATATCATAATAATGGTAGAAATTGAATTATTCTTTTTTTTTTTTTTATTCTATACAAAACTCCATAAGGCTAAATGGCATTTATCAATTCTTTTCTGTATCTGTTTGTTATAAAATAGAAATTCAAATTTGAGTCTAATTTTTCTTCTTCCGTTCATACGCATTTCATATTTCATACATTCCATATATATTATATGGTATATGGAGTTAGATAAAATTTCATGTGATTCAGTAAACAGAATAGAAATTCAATTCCATCATTATTAGATCGATTCATATGATTCGATGAAGAATGAGAAAAGAATGGGATTTTTTTAATAAATGGTAAATTCAAAATGCTCGGGGATGCAAATGGGGAAATGTCTACAATACCTGGGTTGAATCAGATACAATTTGAGGGATTTTGTGGGTTCATGTATCGGGGCTTAACAGAAGAACTTTATAAGTTTCCAAAAATTGAAGATACAGATCAAGAAATTGAATTTCAATTATTTGTGGAAACATATCAATTGGTGGAACCGTTGATAAAAGAAAGGGATGCTGTATATGAATCACTCACATATTCTTCTGAATTATATGTATCCGCAGGATTAATTTGGAAAACCAGTAAGGATATGCAAGAACAAACAATTTTTATTGGAAACATTCCTTTAATGAACTCCCTCGGAACTTCTATAGTAAATGGAATATACAGAATTGTGATCAATCAAATATTGCAAAGCCCCGGTATCTATTATCGATCAGAATTGGATCATAACGGAATTTCGGTCTATACTGGTACCATAATATCAGATTGGGGGGGGAGGTTAGAATTAGAGATTGATAGAAAAGCAAGGATATGGGCTCGTGTAAGTAGGAAACAGAAAATATCTATTCTAGTTCTATCATCAGCTATGGGTTCGAATCTAAGAGAAATTCTAGAGAATGTTTGCTACCCTGAAATTTTCTTGTCTTTCCTGACCGATAAGGAAAAAAAAAAAATTGGGTCAAAAGAAAATGCCATTTTGGAGTTTTATCAGCAATTTTCT